TAAAAAGAAAAAATGCTCGACTAATACGTAGATCGGATTATTTTATAAAATTTTTTCTCGTTGAAAGGATATATATGGATATCTTTTTATGGGTCATTAATATTCCCAATATCAATGCACAACTTTTTCAGGAATCAACAAAAAAAATTCTTACTAAATACATTTCCAATAAGAAAGATATTTACAATAATGAAACAAACCAAGAACGAATTTATAAAATAAATCAAAGTCTAATTAACTTTATTTCGATTATAAAAAAGTCACTTTCGAATATTAGGAATAAAAGCACACAGACTCTTTTTGACTTATCTTACTTGTCACAAGCATATGTATTTTACCAATTATCACAACCCCCAGCTTTTAACTTATATAAGTTAAGATCCGTTTTTCAATATAATGGAACGTCTTTTTTTCTTAAAAATGAAATAAAGGATTATTTTGTTGGAACACAGAAACTATTTAATTCCGAATTAAGACATAAGAACCCCCGAAATTCTGGAATGAATCAACGGAAAAATGGGTTTTTGTTAAAGAGTCATTATCAATATGATTTATCTACGATTAGATGGTCTAGATTAGTACCACAAAAATGGAGAAATAGGGTCAATCAAAACTCTATAGACCAAAATCAACATTTAAAGAAATGTGATTCATATGAAAAAAACCCATTAATTCACTCCGAAAAACGAAAAAATTTTGAAGCGGAGTCATTACCAACTAAAAAAGAAAATTTTAAAAAACAATATAAATATGATCTTTTATCCTATAAATTTATATCACCTAAATCTATTAATTATGAATATAAGCAGAACCCATCTATTTATGGATTACCATTACAAGTAAATAATAAGCAAGAGATTTTTTATAATTATAGCACACATAAACGAAAAATATTTAATGTGCCGGAGAGTATCCCTATCAATAATTATCGAGTCGAAGATAATATTATAGATATGGAGAAAAATCCGGATAGAAAATATTTTGATTGGATAATTCTCGATTTTTGTCTTAGAAAGAAAGTCGATATTGAGGCTTGGATCAATATTGATACTGACACCAATAGTAATAAATATACTAAGACTAGTAAGACTCGTACGAATAATTATCAACAAATAGTTGAGAAGATCGACACAAAAGGTCTTTTTTATCTCACGATTCATCAAAATAAAGAAATCAACCTATCCAATTCCAATAACAAAAAAAAACTTTTTCATTGGATGGGAATGAATGAAGAAATACGAAGTTGTCCCATATCGAATCTGGAACTTTGGTTCTTCCCAGAATTCTTGATACTTCATAATGCGTATAAGATTAAACCGTGGGCCATACCAATCAAATTAATTCTTTTAAATTTGAATATAAATGAAAATGCTAGTGAAAATAAAAGCATCGATAGAAAGAAAAAAGGAGATATTGTTATATCAATATTTGCGAATGAAAAAAAATATCTTGAATTAAAAAACCGAAATCAAGGAGAAAAAGAATCCGCAAGCCAAGCATATTTTGAATCATCTCTCTCAAACCAAGAAAAGGATGTTGAAGAAGATTATGTAGGATCAGACATGAAAAAAGATAGAAATAAAAAACAATACAAGAAAAATACGGAAGCGGAGTTTGATTTTTTCCTAAAAAGATATTTGCGTTTTCAATTGAGATGGGATGATGTTTTAAATCAAAAAATGATCAATAACATCAAAATATATTGTCTCCTGCTTAGACTGATAAATCCAAGAGAAGTTTCCATATCCTCTATTGAAAGGGGAGAATTGAGTCTGGATATTTTACTGATTCAGAAAGATTTCACTCTTACAGAATTGATGAAAAAAGGAATATTGATTATCGAACCCGTTCGCCTGTCTATAAAAAACGAAGGACAATTTATTATGTATCAAACCATAGGTATTTCGTTGGTTCATAAGAGTAAGCATGAAATAAATCAAAGGTACCGAGAAAAAAGCCCTGTTGATAAGAAGAATTCTGACGAATTCATTGCAAAACATCAAAAGATGGCTGGAAATAGAGAAAACAATCATTATGATTTATTTGTTCCGGAACATATTTTATCCCCTAGACGTCGTAGAGAATTGAGAATTCGAATTTGTTTTCATTCTAGGAATAGAAACGATCTGCCTCGAAATACAACATTTTGTAATGGACAGAAGGTAAACAGTCAAGTTTTGGATAAAAGCAAAGGATATACAAATAAACTAATTAAAATGAAATTAAAGTTTTTTCTTTGGCCTAATTATCGATTCGAAGATTTAGCTTGTATGAATCGCTATTGGTTTGATACCAATAATGGCAGTCGTTTCAGTCTGGTAAGGATACATATGTATCCGCGATTGAAAATTCGTTAATGGTACATTTTTTTCCTCTATTCATGATCTATGAAAACAAAAAAAGCACACATGCATTGTCTTACATTCCATTCTGATACATGATTCAATGACATATCCATTAGATCTAGACACGATAACCAATTCTATTATTTTCATTTTAGGTCTCTATTTTTTATCTTTTGTGAGTACAGAAAACCTTTTTTGTATACCTAGTCGAATCCTATTTTATTTGATCAAATTGGGAATTATTAAAAAAATGAAGATTATTGTGTATACTAAATTAAACTGAATGGCATTATTATTATTGATCAATAAAACTACCTAGCACTAAAAAGAGGGGGGAAGAAGATTTCATTTTATGGTAAAAAATTCATTCATCTCTGTTATTTCGCAAGAAGAAAAAAAGGGGTCTATTGAATTTCAAATATTCAGCCTCACCAATAGGATACGAAAACTTTCTTCACACTTGGAATTGCATAGAAAAGACTATTTATCTCAGAGAGGCCTACGTAAAATTTTGGGAAAACGCCAACGGTTGCTGTCTTATTTGTCAAAGAAAAATAGAATATGTTATAAAGAATTAATTAATAGGTTAGCTATTCGGGAATCAAAAAATCGTTAATTTGAAGAGACTTTTTGAATTATTTGATTTATTAGATCTTGAATTTTAATGAACTTATTTTAGTTTTCAGCAATTCATGAAAAAATGAATCGAGGAAAAACATATGAATATACCAGCTACAAGAAAAAACCTCATGATAGTAAATATGGGCCCCCACCACCCATCAATGCATGGTGTTCTTCGACTCATCGTTACTCTAGATGGTGAAGATGTTGTTGACTGTGAACCAATATTGGGCTATTTACATCGAGGGATGGAAAAAATTGCGGAAAACCGAACAATTATACAATATCTGCCTTATGTAACACGTTGGGATTATTTAGCTACTATGTTCACAGAAGCAATAACCGTAAACGGACCGGAACAGTTGGGAAATATTCAAGTACCTAAAAGAGCCAGCTATATCAGAATAATTATGTTGGAGTTGAGTCGTATAGCTTCTCATCTGTTATGGCTCGGTCCTTTTATGGCAGATATTGGGGCACAGACGCCCTTCTTTTATATTTTCCGAGAAAGAGAATTAATATATGATCTATTCGAAGCTGCCACCGGTATGAGAATGATGCATAATTATTTTCGTATCGGAGGAGTAGCGGCTGATCTACCTCATGGCTGGATAGATAAATGTTTGGATTTTTGCGATTATTTTTTAACAGGAATTTCGGAATATCAAAAACTTATTACACGAAATCCTATTTTTTTAGAACGAGTTGAAGGAGTCGGCATTATTGGTACGGAGGAAGTAATAAATTGGGGTTTATCAGGACCGATGTTGCGAGCTTCCGGAATACAATGGGATCTTCGTAAAGTTGATCATTATGAGTGTTACGACGAATTTGATTGGGAAGTACAGTGGCAAAAAGAAGGGGATTCATTAGCTCGTTATCTAGTCCGAATTGGTGAAATGACGGAATCCATAAAAATTATTCAACAGGCTCTGGAAGGAATTCCGGGGGGGCCATATGAGAATTTAGAAATCCGATACTTTGATAGAGAAAGGAATCCCCAATGGAATGATTTTGAATATCGGTTTATTAGTAAAAAACCTTCTCCTACGTTTGAATTGCCGAAACTAGAACTCTATGGGAGAGTCGAAGCTCCAAAAGGAGAATTGGGAATTTTTCTGATAGGGGATCGGAGCGGTTTTCCTTGGAGATGGAAAATTCGCCCACCAGGTTTTATCAATTTGCAAATTCTTCCTCAGTTAGTTAAAAGAATGAAATTGGCTGATATTATGACGATACTAGGTAGCATAGATATCATTATGGGAGAAGTTGATCGTTGAAATGATAATTGATACAACAGAAGTACAAGATATCAATTCTTTTTCTAGATTTGAATTTTTAAAAGAAGTCTATGGAATTATATGGTTCCTTATTCCTATTTTTACTCCGGTATTGGGCATCACGATAGGTGTATTGGTAATTGTATGGTTAGAAAGAGAAATATCCGCGGGGCTACAACAACGTATTGGACCTGAATACGCCGGTCCTTTGGGAGTTCTTCAAGCTATAGCAGATGGGGTAAAACTTCTTTTCAAAGAAAATCTTCTTCCATCTAGAGGAGAAACTCGTTTATTCAGTATCGGACCATCCATAGCAGTCATATCAATTTTACTAAGTTACTCAGTAGTGCCTTTTGGCTATCGCCTTGTTTTAGCAGATCTCAATATGGGTGTTTTTTTATGGATTGCCATTTCAAGTATTGCTCCCATTGGACTTCTTATGTCAGGATACGGGTCAAATAATAAATATTCCTTTTTAGGTGGTCTACGAGCCGCTGCTCAATCGATTAGTTATGAAATACCATTAACTTTATGTGTGTTATCAATATCTCTACGTGTGATTCGTTGAAACATAAATTTGTCTCTATTCTTTTCTTTCGAGGAACGGGGCTGAATGAATTGAGTAGATATCTTCATTTTTTTATTCATTATTCGGATTGATGAACTAAATCAGATAGTTAGATGAGTGAAATAAAACGGCTTATATAAAAATTCGCAGTAAAAAGATTAAGTCTCATTTTCTATGTATAAGAGTTAAAGAGTTGAGCGGGAATAAACATAAACAGAAGATACCGTTTACCCCAAGATTGGTTAATTAGTCATCCTGACTTGAAACGGGCTCAAAGGATCAACCGTATTGAGTTTTCAATATCGTTTGTATGTCTTTTCATACATGTATTACCATACCATAATAACATAACGGGCGATTGAACAAAATCGAGTGGATGGTTAGAAACACCAAGATACGCAAAGGATTAGTAATGGATATTGTGTAAATTATCCAAAAGGACATTCCTTTATAATATACAAAGCAAAGAATACTAATTGGGGCTTTAAGTTAGTAGAAATGATCAGGCAGTACTTCCCACAATTCCGATTCAGAGTATGCTCCTATCCACTGATTAAATAAATTACTATTGGGAACGAAATAATCCTTTATTTGATTTTGTAAGCCCCTCTTTTTTTTTTCAGAAATAGAAAGAAGAATAGGAACAAAAAAAAAAGGAATACAATAGAAAAAGAATAAAAAAGATCTTTTTTATTCTTTCTTTCCTTTTATTTCCTATATCAATATTCATATCGACACAATTCGTGTCATAATTCATGAATTAATGTATAATTCTTTTTTTTTAAGTGAAAACGGCGGGTTATTGATATCTTTACAAAGAGTATTTTATTGAAGAATTAAGTTATTACTCACCGAAGAAAAATTGAAATAATTATGGAAATTATTAAAGAAAGGAGGAGATCAATTCAGAAGTGCTTTTTTTATTAATTTTTTTATTATTTATTTCATTAAATATTAATTCAATACAGACAGAATTCAATTGGTCTAATTCGGGACCGTACGTTTGATCTTATCGATCTTATAAATAAACATATCGAGATAAAACGACCCGGTCCTTAGATTTATTTAAGGCCCTCAAGGAGCCGTATGAGGTGAAAATCTCATGTACGGTTCTGTAATAGCGATGGGACCAGTGGTGGTATCACCGACTATGATTATCTAATAGTTCAAGTACAGTTGATATAGTTGAGGCGCAATCAAAATATGGTTTGGGGGGATGGAATTTGTGGCGTCAACCTATAGGGTTTATCATTTTTCTAATTTCTTCCCTAGCAGAATGTGAGAGATTACCTTTTGATTTACCAGAAGCGGAAGAAGAATTAGTAGCAGGTTATCAAACCGAATACTCGGGTATCAAATTTGGTTTATTTTACGTTGCTTCCTATCTAAACCTATTAGTTTCTTCATTATTTGTAACAGTTCTTTACTTGGGGGGTTGGAATATCTCTATTCCAAATATATTTGGTTCGGAACTTTTTGATTTTGAAATAAATAAACGCTATGGAGTTTTTGGAGCGACAATCGGTATCTTTATTACATTAGCTAAAACTTATTTGTTCTTATTCATTCCTATCACAACAAGATGGACTTTACCTAGGCTAAGAATGGACCAACTGTTGAATCTTGGATGGAAATTTCTTTTACCTATTTCTCTCGGGAATCTATTATTAACAACTTCTTTCCAACTCTTTTCACTGTAAGGAAATATTCTATATTCACAACTTGGCTCAAACAAGAGAAATAAACAAACATAAAAATATTCATATATATATTCACGATATGTTCCCTATGGTAACTGGGTTCATGAATTATGGTCAACAAACGGTACGAGCTGCAAGGTACATTGGTCAAAGTTTCATGATTACCTTATCCCACGCGAATCGTTTACCTGTCACTATTCAATATCCTTATGAAAAACTAATCACCGCGGAGCGTTTCCGTGGTCGAATCCATTTTGAATTTGATAAATGTATTGCTTGTGAAGTATGCGTTCGTGTATGTCCTATAGATTTACCCGTCGTTGATTGGAAATTGGAAACTGATCTTCGCAAGAAACGATTGCTTAATTACAGTATCGATTTCGGAATCTGTATATTTTGTGGTAACTGCGTTGAGTATTGTCCAACAAATTGTTTATCAATGACTGAAGAATATGAACTTTCTACTTATGATCGTCACGAATTAAATTATAATCAAATTGCTTTGGGCCGTTTACCAATGTCAGTAATTGACGATTATACAATTCGAACAATTTTGAATTCGCCTCAAATAAAAAATAAGTAAATCCCTTTATTAAAGAAAAATTTCGAATAGTTACTTTTTGATCTAAAGGAATGAGATTTCTTTCGTTTTGTTTGGTCAATACTTATAAATCCCAAATATTCGTTGGTTGGTAAGAATCCCGTCTTAATTTGGATTGAAAATTAATTAATTACTATCCATAGATTAGATAATTACTATCCATAGATTAGAGAATTATTTTGAAATACAGTTTCGTATTCGAACTACTCTTTCAGATAAAGAATCCCATTAGTCCAATACTTGTACCCACATTAATTCACATCCCCTAGCCTTAGGATTTAATTCAATTAGGAATTGATTATAAATCATAAAAAATTTTTTCTGGTCGGGTCTCAATAAGGTCATGAAAAACATTTCGATTTGTTTATCTCTTTTTACATATAATGGATTTGCCCGGACCAATACACGATTTTCTTTTAGTCTTTCTAGGATCGGGTCTTATATTAGGAGGTATAGGAGTAGTATTACTTCCCAACCCAATTTATTCCGCCTTTTCATTGGGGCTGGTTCTTGTTTGTATATCCTTATTCTATATTCTATTAAACTCTTATTTTGTAGCTACTGCACAACTCCTTATTTACGTGGGAGCTATAAATGTTTTAATCCTATTTGCTGTGATGTTCATGAATGGTTCAGAATATTACAAAGATTTGCATCTTTGGACCGTTGGGAGTGGGGTTACTTTGCTGGTTTGTACAAGTCTTTTTGTTTTCCTAATGACTACTATTACAGATACGTCATGGTACGGGATTATTTGGACTACAAGGTCAAACCAGATTATAGAGCAAGATTTGATAAGTAATAGTCAACAAATTGGAATTCATTTATCAACAGATTTTTTTCTTCCATTTGAATTCATTTCAATAATTCTTTTAGCCGCTTTGATCGGTGCAATTGCTGTGGCGCGCCAGTAATAAATCAATCTATAGAATTAGCAACGGCAATCCAACTGAAACTTCATTCTATGCTATCACATCCGTTTCTCTTCAATATATAATTAAAAAATTTTGATGTATAAAATAGAAATTCTTCTATTCGATGTATTACCGATATATTTCTATGTTCCGTACTTTTTATATTCTAGTCAATTGAACCCGTTGAATTGTTGTTCCTATTATATTGAAACGAATCAAAATTGAATTGATAAGGAGTTGGTCAATGATGCTCGAACATGTACTTGTTTTGAGTGCCTACTTATTTTCTATTGGTATCTATGGATTGATCACAAGTCGAAATATGGTTAGAGCTCTTATGTGTCTTGAACTTATACTGAATGCAGTTAATATAAATTTTGTAACATTTTCTGATTTTTTTGATAGTCGTCAATTAAAAGGAAATATTTTTTCCATTTTTGTTATAGCTATTGCAGCCGCTGAAGCAGCTATTGGACCAGCTATTGTTTCGTCAATTTATCGTAACAGAAAATCAACTCGTATTAATCAATCGAATTTGTTGAATAAATAGTATTCATCAAAGAAATGAGAATATTCATAAACTCGAATTAGCATGTATTATACATTATTATACATAATGTATCATCATGCTTGCGAAAATGGAAAAAATCAAAGTATCTTGGCTCCCTTCCACGAGTCGGTCCAGAAGTAGATTGATTAAAAAGGTTCTGGTAAATCATTGATTCATCTGGTGTCTAAATATACGATTCATTTCTAAGTTTACCAGATCGAAAATTTATGATATTCAAAAAATTTATAGATCCAATGTCACATTCAGTAAAGATTTATGATACGTGTATAGGGTGTACTCAATGTGTCCGAGCCTGCCCCACGGACGTATTAGAAATGATACCTTGGGACGGGTGTAAAGCTAAGCAAATTGCTTCTGCTCCAAGAACAGAGGACTGTGTCGGTTGTAAGAGATGTGAATCCGCCTGTCCAACGGATTTCTTGAGTGTTCGAGTTTATTTATGGCATGAAACAACTCGAAGTATGGGGCTAGCTTATTAATACGTTCCAGAAAACCCTACTTGAATATATTTGATTTTTTTTACTTTTACCGACAAAAACCCGCGCTCAAAATACAAAATACTATATTTTGATTTTTGAGCACGGGTTTTTCTGGTCCAAGCGTATCTTGTTTTTACCACGAATTATTTTCCTTGGTTAACGATAGTTGTAGTTTTGCCAATATCCGTGGGTTCCTTAATTTTCTTTCTCCCTCATAGAGGAAATAAAGTAATTAGGTGGTATACTATTTGTATCTGCATAATAGAACTACTTCTAACAACCTATACATTTGGTTATCATTTCCAATTGGACGATCCATTAATCCAACTGACAGAGAATTATAAATGGATCCATTTTTTTTCTTTTTACTGGAGGTTGGGAATAGATGGAATTTCTATTGGACCTATTTTACTGACAGGATTTATCACTACTTTAGCTACTTTAGCGGCTCGGCCAGTTACTCGCGATTCCCGATTATTCCATTTCCTGATGTTAGCAATGTATAGCGGTCAAATAGGACCATTTTCTTCTCAAGACCTTTTACTTTTTTTCATCATGTGGGAGTTAGAATTAATTCCAGTTTACCTACTTCTATCCATGTGGGGAGGAAAGAAACGTTTGTATTCAGCTACAAAATTTATTTTGTACACCGCAGGAAGTTCTGTTTTTTTATTAATCGGAGTTCTAGGTATTGGTTTATATGGTTCTAATGAACCAACATTCAATTTTGAAACATCAGCTAATCAATCGTATCCTGTAGCGCTGGAAATTTTATTTTATATTGGATTTTTTATTGCTTTTGCTGTCAAATCACCGATTATACCCTTACATACATGGTTACCAGACACCCACGGAGAGGCACATTACAGTACTTGTATGCTTCTAGCCGGAATCTTATTAAAAATGGGAGCGTATGGATTGGTTCGGATAAATATGGAATTATTCCCTCACGCTCATTCTATATTTTCTCCCTGGTTGATCATAGTAGGCACAATTCAAATAATCTATGCAGCTTCAACGTCTCCAGGGCAACGTAATTTAAAAAAAAGAATAGCTTATTCCTCCGTATCTCATATGGGTTTCATAATTATTGGAATTGGTTCTATAAGCGATACAGGACTCAACGGGGCCATTTTACAAATAATCTCTCATGGATTTATTGGCGCTGCGCTTTTTTTCTTGGCAGGAACGAGTTATGATAGAATACGTCTTGTTTATCTCGACGAAATGGGCGGAATGGCTATTGCAATTCCAAAAATATTCACGACTTTCAGTATCTTGTCGATGGCTTCTCTTGCATTACCGGGTATGAGCGGTTTTGTTGCAGAATTGATAGTATTTTTTGGAATCCTTACTAGCCAAAAATTTCTTTTAATGACAAAAATAGTAATTACTTTTGTAATGGCAATTGGAATGATATTAACTCCTATTTATTCGTTATCTATGTTACGCCAGATGTTCTATGGATACAAGCTTTTTAATGCCCCCAATTCTTATTTTTTTGATTCTGGGCCACGAGAGTTATTTGTTTCAATCTCTATACTTCTACCTGTAATAGCTATTGGTATTTATCCGGATTTCGTTTTCTCACTATCAGTTGAGAAGGTTGAAGCTATTCTATCTAATTTTTTTAGCGATAGTTTTCCTTAAGAAATCAAAACATCAAAAAGAAATCCTATGATTTTGAAAATTGGTCGTTGTAAAATGAAAAAAAAAACTTTTCTTTTCTTAAGTTCAAGTAAAATAAAAAAATGAATTGGAATTCTATTTTAACTAGAAATGTAAGCCGTTGAGAATCCTTTGAATTTGAATCAAGTAATGAAAATGAAGTGATTCAGGGGATTCTCAATAGCTTACACGAAGTTTTCTTATATATATATATATATGCTTACGTTGTCCTATGTTTGTATTCGTCAAGTCCGTTCTTCAATTCAATTAGATGTTAATGGAAATGAACCATAACTGTGGAACCCTATTCCTAATAGATTAACTCCAAAATAGCATATCCAAATTATGAGAAAGCCCATCGAGGCCACAATTGCGGAATTTAGACTTTCAAAAACTTTTCGAGTATGTAAATAAATCGCAAATATGGTCCAAGTAATAAAAGCCCAAGTCTCTTTGGGATCCCAATTCCAATATGACCCCCATGCTTCATTAGCCCACACCGCTCCCGAAAGAATACCTATGGTTAAAAAAATAAACCCTAGGCTAATAATACGATAACTCCAAAGATCTAATTGTTGAATTAATTGAGATCTGTAATAATTACTAGAAGAACGAAACGAAGTCTTTCGTAAAACACAGGTTCTTTCACTCGCGTATTGAATCTTTCCGAAGGAAAATGGTTCATTTATGAAGTTCTTGCTTTTACTAATACTAAAAATCTTTATGAATTTTCGAAATGTAATGACTAGAAGAGCTAGTGATAATAATGATCCGCACAAAAGGGCCGCATAGCCTAAGACCATCATACTTACGTGCATCATTAACCAATGGGATTGAAGAGCAGGGACTAATATTGCAGATTGATGCGTTTCGGTTAAAAGACCCGAAGTAGCAAAACCTTGGGTAAAAATAGCACTTGGGGCGGTTATTGCGTTTAAATTGAAACGGTTTTTTTTTTTATTAAAGTAGGGAACCAGATGAATAATGGAGAAACTCCATGAAAGAAAGATTAATGATTCATATAAATCACTTAATGGTAAATGTCCCAAATAAATCCAACGGGTAAATAATAATCCTGTTATACAGAAAAAAGTAGCTAGCATGCCTTTTTCGGACGAATCAGATAGCCCTACGATTTCATCGACTAATAAGGTTATTAAATGTACTGTAATTACAATTGAAACGACCGAAAAGGATATATGAGTTAATATATGCTCTAAAGTTGAAAATATCATAAAATTTGAATTTAAAAATTAAAAACAAGGAAGGTCTTTCAATTACAATTATAGGAATTGAAATTGGATTCATTATAGGATTTCGTTTTAATAGGACTTACTCCTTTAGTTTAGAAAATGCCATGCCGCCACTCGGACTCGAACCGAGATGCTCTAGCACTGCTTCCTAAGAGCAGCGTGTCTACCGATTTCACCATAGCGGCTTGCTCGAAACCATACTAACCCTTTTTTATTCAATCGTCGAGTAGGAAACTTTTTAATTGATGAATAAAAACTTGTTTAAAAATTAAGGATTTGAATGGACCAATTTCAGTAATAATCCTTCTTTTTATCATTTAATTTATTATAATTATACAATTCAATTTTTTATTAGGATGTCGATTTTATTTAACTTAACACCGGGGGTTTCCTAATTTTTTTGTTTATGCTTTACTAAAATGGAACTGTTGTACCTAGATAGTTCTGACTTCAATCCAGAGATAAAATTCAAAAAAGTTATTTCTAATTGGCATTTTTTAACGATTCATTTCTCATTTAATTTATCTGATTTTATGAATCGAAAAAAAAAAGGATCCCTGAAGAAAAAAGGGTTTTTTATATCACAATTTTAGCGATACACTCAATAGATTTATGTAAATATTTGCATAGCTTTACATTAATCGTCGGGGTTTTAATTGTGTAGAGAATTTGCTTTAAGATTTTTAGCAAATCAATTAAATATTGTTAGGTATTGGGCCAAACATACAAGCATATCATAGAATAATAATTTTCGATTTATATCATAATTGTACCGTTCATTACCTTATTTCAACAAATTCAACAAAATATTTTAATTTGATAAATTAAGATATATCTTGATTGATCCTCCAATCGAAACATAAGATCAAAAAAAAATTCCTTAAAACCAGCATGTTCTTTGTATAATCACCGAAAAAAGGTAACGAGGTTATTAATTGGATGAAAAGTTAGGGATATATGGTGATATGAATTTAGAGAAATACTAAATAATGGTTTAGAAAATGATAAAACACATTTTAAACTTAATCAATTAGTTTCAATAATCCATTAATTTTTACCAAAAATATTCTACCCGCTCTTCTATATTCTATTCTCTAGTATTCGAAATATATTCTAATATATAGTGTAAAATAATAGAAATAACAAAGACAAAACTTTGTTATTTTTGTTATTATCGAATTCTAAAAAATCGATGGGGAAAAAAAAATCCCCATCCTGGAAATGATCAAACATACTAAAAAGAAAGGCGAAACCTTGCGTTTATTCTTTTTTCAAAAAAAAAAACCGATTTTAGAATTCAGTAGATAAAACTTTTTTGATTCTATTATATCTACTATAAAGAGAAAAAGAATTTCAATTTCTTATTATATTAATATTGATCGGATCAAAACATTAAAGAATCGAAATTATTCCTTTTATTTCTATTATTATTATTTTATTAGAAAGGGATAATCGAAATAAATTCTTATTTTTATTATCAATTTGATAAATTATCCTATTTTTCTAACTTATAAAAAAAAAAATACATTATAAACATTATAAAAAACTTCAAATGAAAAACAAACTAAACTAGACTCTTTTTCGAGCCGGACCAATTCCGATTTTTCCAACCTTTGATTATTTATTTGTCGCACAAAAAAAACTTTTTGAACTTCTCGTAGAAAGAGATTTCGCTAACGAAAAAGCTTTCAATGCTACCCAATACCCCTTCCTTTTCCAAATATTTTTACGAATTCGTTTTTTTGATATAGAGGTGCGTTTTTTTGGAACTGCCATTAAAGAATTCTAATAGGTTATTTATTGCTATAGTTGGATGTCAAAGACATCTATTGTTCCAACCCAATTGCTCTTTACTATATAATTCTAATTATCTATCTATTTTTTTCTAGATTGTATTCCCTTGATAAAAATATGGATATAGAAAAATCGCATAAAATATTACCAGAAACATAAATTTTATGTTATTCTTTAAAAAGAATCAAAATCAAAAAAAAAAAATTATTTTTCTATTAATTGAATTGATCAAGTTCGAGAAAAGAATACATCTAATTTTCATTTAAAAATTGGAATGAGACAGGATAGATTATTTTATAAAAATAAAAACTATTTTAGGAATTCCATTTTTTCATTTTTTGTATCTTCATATGATTTGACTTAATAATTAAACCAAAGTACTTTGGTTTTTTTTCACGAGTACCTCGGCCATATCATTTCACCAATTCTAACCTCGTGTTTTGAAATAAACTATTTGAGGTAGTTGAATCAGAATAATTTAATTAAAGCCAGAAAATTCTATTTAAGGTTTGTATGTCTTAACTTTTTATTATTTATTAACCGACCCCTTTCAAAAGAAATAAGAGCCGATGAATCAGAAACAATTAATTAAGAGAAAATTTTTTTTTATGGAATATACATATCAATACTCATGGATCATACCTTTCATTCCCCTTCCAACCCCTTTGTTAGTAGGAGTAGGACTTCTACTTTTTCCGACGGCAATAAAAAACCTTCGTCGTATGTGGGTTTTTCCTAGTGTTTTACTGTTAAGTATAGTTATGGTTTTTTCAGCTCATATATTTATTCAACAAATAAATAATAGTTCTATCTATCTATATGGATGGTCTTGGACCATCAATAATGATTTTTCTTTAGAATTTGGCTATTTAATTGATCCCCTTACTTCTCTTATGTTAATATTAATCACTACTGTTGGAATTATGGTTCTGATTTATAGTGATAATTATATGGCTCATGATCGGGGATATTTGAGGTTTTTTGCTTATATGAGTTTTTCTAATACTTCAATGTTAGGATTAGTTACTAGTTCAAATTTGATACAAATTTATTTTTTTTGGGAATTGGTTGGAATGTGTTCTTATCTATTAATAGGCTTTTGGTTCACACGACCTATTGCGGCGAATGCTTGTCAAAAAGCGTTTGTAACTAACCGCGTAGGGGATTTTGGTTTATTATTAGGAATTTTGGGTTTTTATTGGATAA